TTAAAAATAAGCTAAATTTAAGCTTTTGGGTTCATACCCCAAATATAAAGGAAACCCCTTTTTTTTAAAAATAAAGTGCCTGATTAAAGGATTATTCTGATAGGATAAATTAAGTAGATTTCTACCTTTATTATATTTTATAGAATTAAACTATATCTAATAATATCAAAAATTATTGTGCATCTTACACTAAAATATATTTATTGAATTTAAATAACAAAACTAACCCCCTATTTTAGATTTTTTTTAATTTAAATTCAAATAAAATATTTTTTTATTTTATTCTTTTTTTTAGAACCTTAATTTCTATTTCAGCTAACTCTTGATTAGGATGTTGAATTGGGTTAGAAATCAATTTATTAAGATTTATCCCCCTAATTTCCAATTCTAAAAATCTTTTATCATCAGAAGCAGCTTTAAAATATTTTTTAACTCAATCAATTGCATCTATTAATTTTTTATTTTCAATTTTATTAAAAATAATTATATTAAAAAATTTTGCAATTAACAATTTAATTTCTATTTTAATTAATTCCTCCATATTAATAAAAATAGGATCAACCCCCTTTCACTTTTGATTCCCTAATATTATTGAAGGTTGATCTGGATTTAATTGTTTCATTTTAATAACATGACAAAAAATTTCCCCAATAATTTTATTATCTTATTATATAAATTATAATTTTTTAATATTTATTATAATTTTTAATGTCATTGTAGGAACAATAGGAGGTATTAATCAAACATCATTACGAAAATTAATATCATTTTCATCTATTAATAATTTAGGTTGAATATTAGTAGCATTAATAATAACAGAAAATTTATGAATTTTTTATTTAATAATATATTCATTTTTAATTAGAATTATATGTTTCTTTTTTAATATAATAAATATTTATTATATCAATCAATTATTTATTATAAATATAAAATTTTCATTAAAAATATTTTTATTAATTAATTTTTTATCCTTAGGAGGATTACCCCCCTTTTTAGGATTTTTTCCTAAATGAATTATTATTAATTTTCTTATTGTAAATAAATTATTTATTATTAGATTTATTTTTATTATAATAAGATTAATTATATTATTTTTTTATATTCGAATTATATATTCATCTATTATATTTAATTATTTAAAAATAAAATGATTTAAAAATTTTATAAAAAATTACTTATTATTAATTATAAATACTTTAAGAATAATTTCTTTATTAGGTATAATTATTAGAACCTTTATATTTATATAAAGGTTTTAAGTTATATAAACTAATAATCTTCAAAATTATAAAAAAAGTAATTTCTTTAAGCCTTAGTATTTATAACTTACTCCTTAAAATTTGCAATTTTATATCATTATTGACTATAAGACTTATTTAATAAAAGAGATTTTTCTCGTTAATAAATTTACAATTTATCGCTTATACTCAGCCATTTTATTAGCGAAAATGACTTTATTCAACAAACCATAAAGATATTGGAACATTATATTTTATCTTTGGTATCTGAGCAGGAATAGTAGGAACTTCTTTAAGATTATTAATTCGTACTGAATTAGGTAATCCTGGATCTTTAATTGGAGATGATCAAATTTATAATACTATTGTAACAGCTCACGCTTTTATTATAATTTTTTTTATAGTTATACCAATCATAATTGGAGGATTTGGAAATTGATTAGTTCCATTAATATTAGGAGCTCCAGATATAGCTTTCCCCCGAATAAACAATATAAGATTTTGATTATTACCCCCCTCATTAACTTTATTAATTTCCAGAAGTATCGTCGAAAATGGAGCAGGAACTGGATGAACAGTTTATCCCCCTTTATCATCTAATATTGCCCATAGAGGTAGCTCAGTTGATTTAGCTATTTTTTCTTTACATTTAGCTGGAATTTCATCTATCTTAGGAGCTATTAATTTTATTACAACTATTATTAATATACGAATTAATAACATATCATTTGATCAAATACCTCTTTTTGTCTGAGCAGTAGGAATTACCGCTTTACTTTTATTATTATCTTTACCTGTTTTAGCAGGTGCTATTACAATACTTCTAACAGATCGAAATCTTAATACCTCATTTTTTGATCCTGCAGGAGGTGGAGATCCTATTTTATATCAACATTTATTTTGATTTTTTGGTCATCCAGAAGTTTATATTTTAATTTTACCTGGTTTCGGAATAATTTCTCATATTATTTCTCAAGAAAGTGGAAAAAAAGAAACTTTTGGATGTTTAGGAATAATTTATGCTATAATAGCAATTGGTTTATTAGGATTTATTGTTTGAGCTCATCATATATTTACTGTAGGAATAGATATTGATACTCGAGCTTATTTTACTTCTGCAACTATAATTATTGCTGTACCAACAGGTATTAAAATTTTTAGTTGATTAGCAACATTACATGGATCTCAAATTAATTATAGACCCTCTATTCTATGAAGATTAGGATTTGTTTTTCTATTTACAGTAGGAGGATTAACGGGAGTAATTTTAGCTAATTCCTCCATTGATGTAACATTACATGACACTTATTATGTTGTAGCTCATTTTCATTATGTTTTATCTATAGGAGCTGTGTTCGCAATTATAAGTGGATTTATCCATTGATACCCTCTATTCACAGGATTATCATTAAATAATTACTTATTAAAAATTCAATTTTTATCAATATTTATTGGTGTAAACTTAACTTTTTTTCCTCAACATTTTTTAGGTTTATCAGGTATACCTCGACGATATTCTGATTATCCTGATAGTTTTACTTCATGAAATATTATTTCCTCATTTGGCTCTTATATTTCTTTATTATCAATAATAATAATAATAATAATTATTTGAGAATCTATAATTAATCAACGTATAATTTTATTTTCTTTAAATATATCTTCCTCAATTGAATGACTACAAAATTTACCTCCTTCAGAACATTCTTATAATGAATTACCTATTTTAAGAAACTTCTAATATGGCAGATAATATGTAATGGATTTAAACCCCATTTATAAAGGAATATCCTTTTTTTAGAAATGTCAACTTGATCTAATTTTAATCTTCAAAATGGTGCTTCACCTTTAATAGAACAAATTATTTTTTTTCATGATCATACTTTAATTATTCTAATTATAATTACTATTTTAGTAGGTTATTTAATGTTTATTTTATTTTTTAATAAATTTATTAATCGATTTTTATTAGAAGGTCAAATAATTGAATTAATTTGAACTATTATTCCTGCAGTTACATTAATTTTTATTGCTCTACCTTCATTACGTTTATTATATTTATTAGATGAACTTAATAATCCTTTAATCACTTTAAAATCTATTGGACATCAATGATATTGAAGTTATGAATATTCAGATTTTAATAATATTGAATTTGATTCATATATAATTCAATATAATAAAAATACCCCTGAAAATTTTCGTTTATTAGATGTTGATAATCGAATTATCTTACCTATAAATAATCAAATTCGAATTATAGTAACTGCTACTGACGTAATTCATTCATGAACTATCCCATCTTTAGGTGTAAAAGTAGATGCTAATCCTGGCCGACTTAATCAAACTAGATTTTTTATTAATCGTCCAGGAATTTTTTTCGGTCAATGTTCAGAAATTTGTGGAGCTAATCACAGTTTTATACCTATTGTAATTGAAAGAATTTCTATTAAAAATTTTATTAATTGAATTAATAATTATTCATCATTAGATGACTGAAAGCAAGTACTGGTCTCTTAAACCATTTAATAGTAAATTAGCAATTACTTCTAATGAAAGAATTAGTTAAATATATAACATAAATATGTCAAATTTAAATTATTACATTAGTAATATTCTTTTATTCCACAAATAATACCTATTAATTGATTATTATCTTTTCTTTTTTTTATTATAATTTTTATTTTATTTAATATTATAAATTATTATATTTTTAATATTAATAACTTCAAAAAATTATTTTATTCTAATAAAAAAAACTTTAAAAATATAAACTGAAAATGATAAGTAATTTATTTTCAATTTTTGATCCTACAACAAATTTATTTAACTTATCATTAAATTGAATTAGAACTCTTATTGGCTTAATATTTATTCCATATTCATTTTGATTAATTCCTAATCGACATTATATTCTATGAAATTTTATTACTAATAAACTTCATAATGAATTTAAAATATTATTAGGTATTAATAGATTTAACGGATCAACTTTTATTTTTATTTCATTATTTACTTTTATTTTATTTAATAATTTTTTAGGGCTATTTCCTTATATTTTTACTAGAACAAGTCATTTAACCATTTCATTATCAATTTCATTATCATTATGAATTAGATTTATACTATATGGTTGAATTAATAATTATCAACATATATTTATTCATATAATTCCTCAAGGAACCCCAACTATTTTAATACCATTTATAGTATTAATTGAAACTATTAGTAATATTATTCGACCAGGAACTTTAGCTGTTCGTTTAACTGCTAACATAATTGCAGGACATTTATTATTAACTTTATTAAGAAGAACTAGCTCTAATTTATCATTTTTTATATTATTTATTTTAATTTTTATACAAATTTTACTTTTAATTTTAGAATCTGCTGTTGCTATTATTCAATCTTATGTAATTTCTATTCTTAGAACTCTTTATTCTAGAGAAGTAAATTAATGACAATAAATCATAACCATCCATATCATTTAGTAGATTATAGACCATGACCATTAACTGGAGCTATTGGAGTAATAACTCTAGTTACTGGTATAATTAAATGATTTCATAATTTTAATTTAAATTTAATAATTGTAGGTTATATTATTATTATTTTAACTATATATCAATGATGACGAGATATTTGTCGTGAAGGAACTTTACAAGGTAAACATACTATTTTAGTTTCAAAAGGATTGCGATGAGGAATAATTCTATTTATTATTTCAGAAGTATTTTTCTTTTTATCTTTTTTTTGAGCTTTTTTTCATAGAAGTTTATCCCCTAATATTGAAATTGGAACAATATGACCTCCATTAAATATTACCCCATTTAACCCATTTCAAATTCCTTTATTAAATACTATTATTTTAATTAGATCAGGAGTAACAGTAACTTGAGCACATCATGCATTAATAGAAAATAATCATTCCCAAACTACACAAAGATTATTTATTACTATTATATTAGGAATTTATTTTACTATTCTTCAAGCATATGAATACTTTGAAGCACCTTTTACTATTGCTGATAGTATCTATGGATCAACCTTTTTTATAACAACAGGATTCCATGGATTACATGTAATTATTGGAACAATTTTTTTAATAACATGTTTTATTCGCCATTTAAATAATCATTTCTCAAATAAACATCATTTTGGATTTGAAGCAGCAGCATGATATTGACATTTTGTTGATGTAGTATGATTATTCCTTTATATTTCTATTTATTGATGAGGAAACTAATTTATTTATATAATATATTTAGTATATTTGATTTCCAATCAAAAAGTTTAATTAATTTTTAATATAAATAATTATTTTATTATTAACTATATCAATTTTAATTATTATTATTTCTAATATTATAATAATATTATCTATAATTTTATCAAAAAAATCATATATAGATCGAGAAAAATGTTCCCCATTTGAATGTGGATTTGATCCAAAATCTTCAGCACGAATTTCATTTTCTTTACATTTTTTTTTAATTACAGTAATTTTTTTAATTTTTGATATTGAAATTGCTCTTCTTTTTCCAATTATTATATCATTTAATTTAGTAAATTTTATTACATTAATAAAAATTAGATTTTTTTTTTTAATTATTTTATTATTAGGATTATATCATGAATGAAATCAAAATATACTTAATTGAACTAATTAAGGATTATAGTTTAAATAAAACATTTGATTTGCATTCAAAAAATATTGATTTATCAATTTATCTTAAATAAGAAGCAATAAATTGCATTTAATTTCGACTTAAAAGAATGAGTTATTCAACTCCTTATTTATTAATTGAAACCAAATAGAGGTATATCCCTGTTAATGATATTATTGAATTATATTCCAATTAAACCTGAAATATATTATAATTAAGCTGCTAACTTAATTCATAGTGATTAAAATCATTAATATTTCTTTTTTCTTTTTTTTTTCTTTTTTTTCTTTTTTATCTATTTCTTTTTTTTTCTTTTTTTCTTTCTTTTTTCTTTTTTTTTCTTTTTTTTCTTTTTTATCTATTTCTTTTTTATCTATTTCTTTATTTATATAGTTTAAAATAAAACATTACATTTTCATTGTAAAAATAAAAAAAATTTTTTATAAATATTTAAAGATTATATAATCTCCTTAATATCTTCAATATTATGCTCTATGTATATAAGCTATTTAAATTTTAAATTAATAATATAAAATAAAAAATTATTATCCATAAAATAAATCTAAATAAATAAATTTTAAAATTATTTATTTGATATAAATAATAAAAAATTGAATAATTTTTAATAATATTAAATATACCTTGACCTCTATATAATTCTATTCAACCTATATCAATATTTTTTATTAAATTTTGACTATAATTTAAAATATAAAAATTAAACCCATATGTAGATAAATTTGGCATAAATCATATTAAAGATAAAAAATTTCTTAAATTATAAGTTATTAAAAATTTATTTAATGAATAAATTTTTATATTACTAATTAAATAACCTATAAATAAACCTATTAATCTAACATAAATAACTATTATTTTTATATTAAATGATAAATAAATTATATAAGGATAATTAAAAATTATTCATATCAAAAATCTTCCAGTAATTAAACTTATAAATAATAATAAAAATATACTTTTTAATATAACATAATCCTCATCATATAAATTATAAATAGAAAATAAATTATAATCATTAATTATTAAATACATTAATAAACGAATTGTATAAAATATTGTCAAACCTGTAGAAAAATAATATAAAAAAAAAATTAATATATTTAAATTTCTCATTCTTACTATTTCTAAAATTAAATCCTTAGAATAAAATCCTGCTAAAAAAGGAATTCCACATAAAGCTAAATTAGAAATATTTATACATAAAGAAGTTATAGGAATATATAAACTAATTCCACCTATATAACGAATATCTTGATTATCATTTATTATATGAATAATTACTCCAGCACATATAAATAATAAAGCCTTAAATATAGCATGAGTTAGTAGATGAAAAAAAGCTAATTCTGGTAATCCTATTCTTAAAATTCTTATTATTAAACCTAATTGTCTTAAAGTAGACAATGCAATAATTTTTTTTAAATCAAATTCATAATTAGCAGAAATTCCAGCTATAAATATTGTCAACCCAGATAATAATAATAATAATTTAAAAAAAAATATATCAATTAATAACATATTAAATCGAATTAATAAATAAACCCCAGCAGTTACTAATGTAGAAGAATGAACTAAAGCTGAAACAGGTGTAGGAGCAGCTATAGCAGCAGGTAATCAAGAACTAAAAGGAATTTGAGCTCTTTTAGTTATAGCCGCAATAATTACTAAAATTCCAATAATTTTTATTGAATAATCATTATTTATATAATTTAAATAAAAAATATAATTTCATCTTCCATAATTTATTATTCAAGAAATTACTATTAAAATTATAACATCCCCAATTCGATTAGATAAAGCAGTTAATATCCCAGCATTATAAGATTTAATATTCTGATAATAAATTACTAAACAATAAGAAACTAAACCTAATCCATCTCAACCTAAAAAAATTCTAATTATATTAGGACTAATAATCAATAAAATTATTGAAAAAACAAATAATAATACTAAAATAATAAATCGATTTAAATTTATTTCAGATCTTATATATCTCTTTCTATAATAAATAACTGAAGATGAAATTATCAAAACAAATATTATAAATAATAAAGATATTCAATCCAAAATAATTGATATAACAATATTCATTGAATTAAAAGAAATAATTTCCCACTCTAAAAATAAAACTAAATTTTCCATAATAAAATAAATTATAAAAAAAAAATTTATTATTCTAAAAAAAAATAAAAAAAAAAATCTAATAAAACAAATTGAATAATTTTTAATAATTTAAAAGGATTACTCATATTTTTGATTCCACAAATCAATATTTTAATTAAATTATTTAAATTAAAATCAAATTATAAAACATTCAATTTTTAAAATTAATATATTTAAAGGTAATCAATGTAAAATTAATATTAAATATTCACGAGAAACACCAGTATAAAATCTATAAATTCTTAAATTATATTTTCCATGTTGAGTATATGAATATAAATATAATCTATATCCTGCTCTAAAAAAAGATATTAAAATTAATATAATTATTGATAATCAAGATCAACTTACTAATCTATTAATTAAACTAATTTCTCCTATTAAATTTATAGAGGGTGGAGCTGCTATATTAGAAGATATTAATAAAAATCATCATAAGCTTATTGAAGGTATAAAATTTATTATACCTTTATTTATAAATAATCTACGACTATGTAAACGTTCATAATTAATATTTGCTAAACAAAATATACCAGATGAACATAACCCATGACCAATTATTATAATATAAGAACCTATATATCCTCAATAATTTATTGTTATAATTCCCCCAATTACTAATCTTATATGAGCAACAGATGAATAAGCAATTAAAGATTTTATATCCACTTGACAAAAACAATTTAATCTAATATATAAACCTCCTAATAATCTAATAATAATTCAAATAAAATTTATTTTCATACCAATATTTTGAAAAAGAATTAAAATTCGTAATAATCCATATCCTCCTAATTTTAATATAATTCCTGCTAAAATTATTGAACCAGATACAGGAGCTTCAACATGAGCTTTAGGTAATCATAAATGTACAAAATATATAGGTATTTTCACTAAAAAAGCTAAAATTATTGATATATATAATAAATATAAATTTATATTAAAAAACTTTATAAAATAAATAGTTAAATAATTTAAATAATCAAAAATAAAAAAAATTCCTATTAATATTGGTAAAGAAGCAAATAATGTATAAAATAATAAATATATACCAGCTTGAATTCGTTCAGGTTGATATCCCCAACCAACAATTAATATTAAAGTTGGAATTAATCTCCCCTCAAAAAATAAATAAAATATAAATAAATTTAATACTCTAAATGTTAAATATAATATAATTAATAAAATAATAATATTTAATAAAAAAAAATTAATATAAAAATTATTTTTATATAAAGATTCTCTTGCTATAATTATTAATATACAAATTCAAATTCTTAATAAAATTAAACCAAAAGAAATTAAATCACAACCTATTATATATCTTAAATTACAAAAATTATTAATATTTAAACTTAAATTTATAAAAATAAATATAATTAATATTAATATTATTTGAGCCAATCAAAATATATTTTTTATAAAACATAAAGGAATTATAAAAATAAATATTATTAAAAATTTTATCATTATAATAAATTAAATCTTTTAAAATAATCATTACCATGTGTACGAATTATTGAAACTAAAATAGATAGACCTAATGCTCCTTCACAAACAGTAAACAATAAAAAAATTATTAATATATATATTTCATATTCAATATAATTTAAATAAATTATTATTAAAAAAAATACTCTTAATACAATAAATTCTAATCTTAATAAAACAATTAATAAATGTTTATGTTTAGAAACAAAAATCATATTTCCACATAAAAATATAATAAAAATAATAAATCATATATTTAAAATTATCATTTGTTTTTATAGTTTAAAATTAAAACATTGGTCTTGTAAATCAAAAACAAGTATATTACTTTAAAAACTTCAAAGAAAAAGAAATTCTTTATCAATAATCTCCAAAATTATTATTTTTCATAAACTATTCTTTGAAATTTTAAAAATATTTTTATCTTTATTAATTATAATATTCTCTATTATAATATTTTTTTTTAATCACCCCTTATCTATAGGATTATTAATTTTACTTCAAACTTTATTAATTTGTTTATTATCTGGAATATTAATTAATACATATTGATTCTCCTATATTTTATTTTTAGTATTTTTAGGAGGATTATTAGTATTATTTATTTATGTATCAAGAATTGCTTCTAATGAAATATTTTATAATAATTTTTTTATAAAATTAACTTTAATTTTTATTTTTTTATCATCAATACTATTAAGTTATATATACATATATAATATAAATTGATTAAATTTTATTAATAATTATGAAATAATTAATTTTAAAAATTTATTTATTTTTTTTAATAATGAAAATAAAATCAATTTATCTAAACTATATAATAATTATACTCACTTAATAATAATAATATTAATTATTTACTTATTTATCACTTTAGTAGCAGTAGTTAATATTACAAATATTTTTTTTGGTCCTTTACGTCTATCAAATTAATTATTAATTTAATACTAATGATAAATAAATTTTTACCTTTACGAAAAACTCATCCATTATTTAAAATTATTAATGGATCATTAATTGATTTACCTTCTCCATCTAATATTTCATTATGATGAAATTTTGGATCATTATTAGCATTATGTTTAATTATTCAAATTTTAACTGGACTATTTTTAACTATATACTATACTGCTAATATTGAATTAGCTTTTTATAGAGTAAATTATATTTGTCGAAATGTTAATTATGGATGATTAATTCGAACCTTACATGCTAATGGAGCTTCATTTTTTTTTATTTGTATTTATTTACATATTGGGCGAGGAATTTATTATGAATCATTTAATTTAAAATATACTTGAATAGTAGGAATTATTATTTTATTTATTTTAATAGCTACAGCATTTATAGGATATGTTTTACCTTGAGGACAAATATCATTTTGAGGTGCTACAGTTATTACTAATCTTTTATCTGCTATTCCATATTTAGGAACAATATTAGTAAATTGAATTTGAGGGGGATTTGCTGTTGATAATGCTACATTAACTCGATTTTATTCATTTCATTTCTTATTTCCATTTATTATATTAATATTAACCATAATCCATTTATTATTTTTACATCAAACAGGTTCTAATAATCCCTTAGGAATCAATAGAAACTTAGATAAAATTCCCTTTCATCCATTTTTTACTTTTAAAGATTTAATTGGATTTATTATTATATTAATATTATTAATTATATTAACATTAACCAATCCTTATCTTTTAGGAGATCCTGATAATTTTATCCCTGCTAATCCTTTAGTAACTCCAATTCATATTCAACCTGAATGATATTTCCTATTTGCTTATGCAATTTTACGATCTATTCCTAATAAACTAGGAGGAGTTATTGCTTTAGTAATATCTATTTTAATTTTAATTATTCTTCCTTTTACTTTCAATAAAAAAATTCAAGGAATTCAATTTTATCCAATTAATCAAATATTATTTTGATCTATAGTATCTATTGTTATTTTACTAACTTGAATTGGAGCTCGTCCTGTAGAAGATCCTTATATTATTACTGGACAATTACTTACTATTATATACTTTTCTTATTTTATTATTAATCCTATTATTAATAAAATTTGAGATAATTTAATTTTCAATTAATAATTAATGAGCTTGTTAAAGCATTTGTTTTGAAAACTTATGAAAGAATAATTTTATTCTATTAATTTATACTAAAATTAATAACTAACTTAAAAATATTTTTAATCCTACAAAAAATAATAAATAATTTAAAGAAATAGGTAAATATCTTTTTCAAGATAAATATATTAATTTATCATATCGATAACGAGGCAATGTTCCACGAACTCAAATAAATAAAAATGAAATAAAAATCAATTTTAAATAAAAAAATAAAGATATATTATATCCCCCTAAATATAATAAAACAAATAATATTCTTATAAATAAAATTCTTGAATATTCAGATAAAAAAATTAAAGTAAAACCCCCTCTTCTATATTCAATATTAAATCCTGAAACTAACTCTCTTTCCCCTTCCGCAAAATCAAAAGGAGTTCGATTAGTTTCAGCTAATCTTGAAGAAAATCAACATATTCTTAAAGGTAATATTAAAAAAAAAAATCAAATTAAATCCTGATAAATAAAAAATTTTATTATATTAAAATCTATAATTAATATAATTCTTGATAGTATAATTAAAGCTAATCTTACTTCATATGAAATTGTTTGTGCAACAGCTCGTAATCCCCCTAATAAAGAATAATTAGAATTTGAAGATCATCCTGCAACCATAACAGTATAAACTCCTATTCTTGTACAACATAAAAAAAATAAAATTCCTAAATTAAATCTAATTATATTAAAATAATAGGGAATTAATATTCACACTATTAAAGATAAAATAAAACTAATAATAGGAGAAAAATAATAAGAAATATAATTAGAATATATTGGAAAAACTTGTTCTTTAGTAAATAATTTAATAGCATCAGAAAAAGGCTGTAAAATTCCTATATATCCAACCTTATTAGGACCTTTTCGAATTTGAATATAACCTAAAACTTTCCGTTTTAATAATGTAAGAAAAGCAACTCCAATTAATACCCCTAAAATTAAAATTAATATCCCTAAAATTATTATTATTACATCTTTTAATATCATTTACTACATATATAATCAAATTATATATTTATGACTTTTAAAATCATTACATTTTTTCTGCCAAAATAGTCATATTTAAAAATATACTATTATTAAAATTCTTTTAAATAAAACTATTTTAAATATTTGATCCTTTCGTACTAAAATATTTTATTATTTTAAAGATAGAAACCAACCTGGCTTACACCGGTTTGAACTCAGATCATGTAAGATTTTAATGATCGAACAGATCAAAAATTTTAAACTTTTGCATTTAAATTTTATCTTAATCCAACATCGAGGTCGCAAACTTTTTTTCTTATTTGAACTAAAAAAAAAAATTACGCTGTTATCCCTAAGGTAATTTTATCTTATAATCGTAAATTACGGATCATTTATTCATTTATTAATGTAAAATTATAAAAAAAGTTATTTTAATTTTTTTATCACCCCAACAAAATATTTATATAAATTAAAATTTTAAAGCTTATAAAAAATTTTAATTTATATAAATATAAAACTCTATAGGGTCTTCTCGTCTTTTAAATATATTTTAGCTTTTTAACTAAAAAATTAAATTTTATAAATTAAAAAGAGACAGTATATATCTCATCAAATCTTTCATACAAGTCACCAATTAAAAGACTAATGATTATGCTACCTTTGTACAGTCAAAATACTGCAGCCCTTTAATATATTATCAGTGGGCAGATTAGACTTTAAATTATTAACCAAAAAGACATGTTTTTGATAAACAAGTGAATATAATTTTTGCCGAATTCCTTTTATTAAATTATCAAATAATAAACTATATTATTTATTCATTTATATACTAATTTTATCATTATATCTAAATTTTAATTATTAAAAAATATTTTTTAATAAAAAATTAAATAAATTTAAAATTTTAATTTAATTAAAATTATTTATAAAAAATTATAATTTATAAACAATATAAATTTTAAAAATTTTAATTATTGTTAAAATTTATTATAAAAATTTATTTTAAAGCTTATCCCTTAAAATATTTAATTTTAAAAATATAATTTTAATTAATTAAAATTATATTCTTTTTAAAATTTAAAATTAAATTTTTTTCTAAAAAAACTAGATATATTTAAAAACGATTAACATCTCATTTCCAATTAATTATTTAAAATAATTATACAACATTAACTTTAATAATTAATTATCTCTTTTAAATTCGAGAAAATTTTATATATAAAAATTATTATTAATAAACTCTGATACACAAGATACAATAAATTAAATTTACTTTTAAATAAATTTATTTTCAATATATTTCAAATTTCTTTTACAATACTAATTTTCTATAAATTTTTTTATTTTTTCTATTAAATATACTTTAACCCCCATTAAAATATTTTAATATTAAAAATTTTTTTATTATTTATACTTTATTAATTTATCCCCCTCAAATTAATTATAATATAATATCTTTTCAATGTAAATGAAATACTTTTATCAAGCTCTAATTTGTTCTTTCTAGAAACACTTTCCAGTACCTCTACTTTGTTACGACTTATTCCAATTTATTAATGAAAGCGACGGGCAATATGTACATATTTTAATATATAATCATTTTAATAAATTAATTAAAATTACATTTAAATCCACCTTCAAATATTTATTAAAAAATATTATTCATTTAAATTTATTTATTGTAATCCATTATATTCTTAATTATAATCTGCATCTTGATCTGAATTAATTTTATATAAAAATTTTTAAATATTATTTTTATTAAAAAATATTTTTTTAACAACGATATACAAAATAATAAATTAAGTAAATTTATTCGTGGATTATCAATTATTAAACAGATTCCTCTAAATGAACTAAAATACCGCCAAATTATTTAAGTTTCAATAAATTATTATCTACTATTTTAGTATTATAAATTTAATTTTTAATAGTAGGGTATCTAATCCTAGTTTTTTATAAAATTTAATAAATCATAAAATTAATATAAATTTTAATTAAATTAAAATTTCACTTAATAATTTAATATTTAATTTAAATAATAATTCTTATTTATTATATACCGATAAAATTTAAATTATTTTTTGTGTAACCGCAACTGCTGGCACAAAATTTGTTAATAATCAAAATATTTCTAAATCTTAATTTCTTAAATTTTTAATTTTAATTACTGCAAATATTAATAATTATTATTAAAATAATTAAAAATTAACACTAAAATTTACATGTAAAATAAATTTAAATTAAATTTTTTTAAATCATAAAAATTTATTTATATATAAAATTTTCTCATATAGATTTTTTTTTTTTTTTTTTATATTAATATATTTTATAAAAAAAAAAAAAAAAAATCTAAAATATTATTTTTTATACTAATATCATTATAAAAATATGAAATATATATATATATATATACTTTAAAAATATATTAATATATAGTAATATATATATCACAATTGAAAATAAAAAAAAAATAAGTATATAAAATATTTATATCACTATTAAATATTGAATAATTCTCTCTTTTTTCTTATAATATTGGAATTAATACCTAAATGCTATTTAAATTTTTTTAATTCCAATAAATTATATTAAATTAATATAATTAATAATTATATAAGTATATTTAATATATTAATATATAATTTTAATATATTAGATATTTAATATATATATATATATATGCTATACCAAATTAATGTAATTTTCATTTAATTATTTCATTAAACCCTTTTTAATTTTTTTCATATATAAAATAAAAAAAAAAA